TATATATCATATATCCTTCTATCCTGTCATTTTTTTCTTTTTTTTAGTTTCATATCCTATGATATTTATATAATATAAAAAAAGAAAAATATTCTATAGAATTATAGAATAAGAAAGAATAATATAATATAGTTAAATATGAGAATATAAATATAATATAATTATATTATTAAAAAAAAGAAAAAGAATACTCTATAAAAATAAAAAAATATCTAATGAATTGTTGTACAATTCAATTTGAATTGGGACTTCTCCCGACAAGACAAATACAAGTGGTTATTAATAAAAAAACCATTTGATCATATTCCTATATGTAATTATGTATTACAAATTACAAGAAAAAAAAGAAGGAGGATTTGAAATGCGAGATCTAAAAACATATCTCTCTGTGGCACCAGTGGTAAGCACTCTATGGTTCGGGATTTTAGCGGGTCTCTTGATAGAAATCAATCGTTTATTCCCGGATGCATTGATATTCCCATTTTTTTCATTCTAATTATTGGCACGGAAAGGGGTGACGAAGATTAGAGATCCAATCAAATATCTGTGATTAATTCCTTCTTCTTTATTTATTTCTTTTTTTTTAGAAGAATAAGTTAGAAAAAAAAAAGAGAAAGAAGAAAGGTGGATTTGGCCTCAATGAAACTCGAAATTTTTCCCAGGTTTCAATGGAATTGAATTATTAATTCAATTCCATTGCTATTAATAATAGAGTGAGACCAGAAATGGAATGCTAGGGCAGGGGCAATAATGTCATACAAGATACTTAATTGAAAAATTAAATACTGTACTGCGATTCGAAATATAGTTAGAAATCATTGTATTACTTAATTATAATTACTGTACTATATAAAATTAATTGGAACAAAATCTTTCAAAATTTGATTTTGAATTATCAACTTCTACTTTTTTTTCGTTCCTTTTTTCTTCTTCGATTCGAATCTGAAAATAGAAGATTTAAGTGAATCAAAAAACCAAATAGAAGATTTAAGTGAATCAAAAAACCAAAGGAGGTTCATGGCCAAGGGTAAAGATATCCGAATAACAGTTATTTTGGAATGTACCAGTTGTGATCAAAAGAGTGTTAATAAGAAATCAACAGGTATTTCCAGATATATTACTCAAAAGAATCGACACAATACGCCTAGTCGATTGGAATTGAGAAAATTCTGTCGCTTTTGTTGCAAACATACGATTCACGCAGAGATAAAGAAATAGATAAAATGGATCGCTTGTGTGTCACCCTTTCAAGGTAGATGAAAAAATGATATTTCAGATATATTCTATAAATTCTATAAATCTATAAATTATATATATAACATATAAATTAGATATATAACATGAAATTATATACATAATATATATATATTATATAGCATATATTTCATTATATAACAACATATATATATAATAAAGAATATAAATAAAACAAATCCTTTATTTTATAATAAATGGGATTGGGGGATAGGAATAAACAAACCATGGATAAATCTAAGCGACTCTTTCTTAAATCCAAGCGATCTTTTCGTAGGCCTTTGTCCCCGATCCAATCGGGGGATCGAATTGATTATAAAAACATGATTTTACTTTATCGATTTATTAGTCAACAAGGAAAAATATTATCTAGACGCGTCAATAGATTGACCTTAAAACAACAACGATTAATTACAATTGCTATAAAACAAGCTCGTATTTTATCTTTGTTACCTTTTGTGAATTCGTCACCTTTTGTTAATAATGAAAAAAAGGAATTTGAAAAAAGCGAGTCGACCACTAGAACTACTACTAGTGTTCGTAAAAAAAAAAAAAAATAGAATTACTCTTCAATTGAATTTAAATTTGAATCTAAAATCAAATTAAATGTGGATTGATATTTTGTTTGAAACCTAAGACAATCCAATTGGGTTGTTGCGTTGTAAGAAAAAAGATAATTAGTGAAAAAGAATAAATCTTTTTTTTTATTGAGCGTGGTTGTTCATTTTGATGACTTTATTATATGAATTCTATTTTATCATACAAATCTGTTCTATTCTACCACCTTCCCGGAGTTCAATCTCCGGGTTTTATTTTGATGATCTGATCTCGTTGGCAATCATAAAAAGACAATTCCCTTTTAATATAGCAATTTGTGCAACTATTTTACGATTAAGAAGCAATTGCCTTTTGTACAGATTATGCATTAATTTACTATAAATATAGTATACATTTTTCTTATTATCGCCAATTACCGCATTTATTCGACTGATCCACAAACCGCGAAAATCTCTTTTTTTCCTATCTCTATCCCGATGAGCCGAAACCAAAGCTTTTATTTTCTGTTGCGAAATAGTTCGAGTAAGTCTTGAATGAGCCCCGCGAAAGCTTGATGTAAATAAACGAATTTTTGCCCTCCGTTTTCGAGCGATATATCCTCTTTTAATTCTGGTCATTGTCTTTTAATTCTGGTCATTGAATAAATGAGACTTTGATGAATAACTATTTGATTTTTTGCTTTCAGTTATTCTTTTATCCTTCCTAGTCTATTAATAACAAAAATGGATTCTTCCAATGTATAAAATAAAAATTCCAATGGCTTTTGCTACTCTAACCTTCCCACCCACGATTTGTTTCTTTTTTTTTTATAAGCATTTAACCTAGAAATAATAAATTGTATTGATACTAGGTATTAAAAAAACATAATAAATTAAATAGAAATAGATAAAGAAATGGTGGGTTCCATCGTTTCTATGATTACTTTTTAAACGGTGAGGTCCTCTCTATACACCGGAGCCCCTTCCTTCATTGAATTTTCATTTATTCAATGTTCTTGTTAACTTGTACAGTTCACACTCATGGGCTCTACCCATGAAATATCTAGTAATAGGTCTTTCACAACGAAATCTATCTATACAGTAACGGTATTTAAGTATGAAGATTAGCTGGGTAGTTGACCCTCTTAGTCCGTTCTTGCTAAATTTAGGGAAAATTTAGGGCATAAATTTTCTTTATTTGAAATAGGATTTTTCCCGCTTAATGGATAACCATTTGTTACCAATGGGAAAGTCTTTTTCATCTTAAATTGCAAAGTGAGGTGATTCGGTTTGCACCAATCGAAACCATAAAATAGTCTATGATCTAAACGAGTCACACATACACCCTAGTACACGTTCCTCGGCGCTGAGGGCATCCCCGAAGAGCAGGAGATTTTGTGACATTTCGGATTGGCTGTCTTGTGTTTCTAATAAGTTGTTTAATAGTTGGCATGGTGAGTTGTATATATAATAAGCTGGTTTAGATCAATCCTAACCCCATGATTATGAATTATTTAGATTCTATTAATCTATTAATTATTAGAAATATTCTATTAAATAGAAATATTCTATTAAATAGAAATATTCTATTAAATCCGGTTGGGTTGGGTACGAAGCGAAAAAACAGAAAAGAAAATATCCGAGTAGCTACTAGAATCACGAGTGATGGGGGTTGGGTTGTAACAACTAGAATCACTAGGGGGTTAGGAGTCCGAAAAAAGAGAAAGGAAAATCTCTTATATTGTAACTATAATCACTATTATATTGTAACTATAATCACTAGAATTCATATAGACTTATACTAAGTATATTTACAAAATTATACTAAGTATAGCTAAATGACTATATATGGATAAAAAATATATATATATTCTATACTCCATATATTATTCTATACATTCGTTTTGAGAAATCCTTTCTGCTCATTTTTGAGCCGATTCACAAAGAATCGGCTACCGTATCAATAATTCCGTAGGCTTGGGCTTCTTCTGCTGACATATAAAGATCTCTTTCCATGTCTTTGTATATCTGCCAAAAAGGTTTGCCCGTTCTTTGGGCATAAATCATTGTCAACGTTTTGCGCATTTTCAGTAATTCATCCGCTTCCAGCACACATTCTACCGTTTGTCCCTCAAAAAACGAACTAGCAGGTTGATGGATCATTACCCTAGCGCGAGGGAATGCTAGACGTTTGGTAATTTCTCCTCCTACCAAAAGAAGAGATCCCATTGAAGCGGCTAATCCTACGCATATTGTTTGTACTTCGGCTTCTATCAGTTGCATAGTATCAAAAATACCCATCCCAGAAATTACCTCTCCGCCTGGAGAGTTTATCAATAGATACAAATCTTTGTTCTTGTCTTCTAGACTGAGAAATATCATAAGGCCAACAAGTTGATTGGAAATTTCACTGTTGATCTCTTGGCCTAAAAAAAGCAGTCGTTCTTGATAAAGTCGATTGTATAAGTCAATCCAAGATGCTTCATCGTCACCTGGAACAAGATAGGGTACTTTTGGCACACCGATAGGCATAAAAGTCAAAAAATGAAGTTGGCTATTTTTTTTACTTTGTTGTCTCTTTTACTTTAATGCTAAAACGTGATAAGAATTCTATGTATAATTTTTAAAATACTCTTTTACTTTTAATCAAACAAATATTTGTTTTATTCCCATCTTCCTATTTTCAAAGTCAAGAAAATACAAATAATAGGAAATTGATTCCTTTTCCAACCAAATTTCTTTATTTTACCGATTTCTCTTTAAAATCATAAAAATTATATATATAAAAAAGAATACAAAATGAATAAAGGCAAGTTTTGACGAATAGGTCGTCCTTGGATATGTCTGCATTCACTGATATAAACACCCATATCCAATAGAAACACTCATATAAAATAAAGTCACCCCCCCCATTGCGTATTGTTACTTATCGGGTATAGAATAGATCTGCTTCTTTTTGTTCCTACGAATAGAATTGTTCCATTATTACTAAAAAACTAGAACAAATATTAATTGTTTATGCGAGATAATCTACTGAAAGGGAAGGGTCCATAGTATAGTTTTTTACAGTGCAATAAAGTTACATAGTGTCTATTTTTTGTTGATATAAGAGGTATTTTCATGGGTTTGCCTTGGTATCGTGTTCATACCGTTGTATTAAATGATCCCGGCCGTTTACTTTCTGTCCATATAATGCATACAGCTCTGGTTGCTGGTTGGGCCGGTTCGATGGCTCTATATGAATTAGCAGTTTTTGATCCCTCTGACCCTGTTCTTGACCCAATGTGGAGACAGGGTATGTTTGTTATACCCTTCATGACTCGTTTAGGAATAACCAATTCGTGGGGTGGTTGGAATATCACAGGAGGGACTATAACGAATCCGGGTATTTGGAGTTACGAAGGTGTGGCCGGGGCACATATTGTGTTTTCAGGCTTGTGCTTTTTGGCGGCTATCTGGCATTGGGTCTATTGGGATCTAGAAATATTTTGTGATGAACGTACTGGAAAACCTTCTTTGGATTTGCCAAAAATCTTTGGAATTCATTTATTTCTTGCAGGGGTGGCTTGTTTTGGTTTTGGCGCATTTCATGTAACAGGATTGTACGGTCCGGGAATATGGGTGTCCGATCCTTATGGACTAACTGGAAGGGTACAATCCGTAAATCCCGCATGGGGTGTGGAAGGTTTTGATCCTTTTGTTCCGGGAGGAATAGCCTCTCATCATATTGCAGCAGGGACATTGGGCATATTAGCGGGCCTTTTCCATCTTAGCGTGCGTCCACCTCAACGTCTATACAAAGGATTGCGTATGGGAAATATTGAAACCGTCCTTTCCAGTAGTATCGCAGCTGTCTTTTTTGCAGCTTTTGTTGTTGCTGGAACTATGTGGTATGGTTCAGCAACTACCCCGATTGAATTATTTGGTCCCACTCGTTATCAATGGGATCAGGGATACTTCCAGCAAGAAATATATCGAAGAGTTGGTGCTGGGCTAGCCGAAAATCAAAGTTTATCAGAAGCTTGGTCTAAAATTCCTGAAAAATTAGCTTTTTATGATTACATCGGCAATAATCCGGCAAAAGGGGGATTGTTTAGAGCGGGCTCAATGGACAATGGAGATGGAATAGCCGTCGGTTGGTTAGGACATCCTATCTTTAGAGACAAAGAGGGGCGTGAACTTTTTGTACGCCGTATGCCTACTTTTTTTGAAACATTTCCGGTTGTTTTGGTAGACGGAGACGGAATTGTTAGAGCTGATGTTCCTTTTCGAAGGGCAGAATCGAAGTATAGTGTCGAACAAGTAGGTGTAACTGTTGAATTCTATGGTGGCGAACTAAATGGAGTCAGTTATAGTGATCCAGCTACTGTGAAAAAATATGCTAGACGTGCTCAATTGGGTGAAATTTTTGAATTAGATCGTGCTACTTTAAAATCGGATGGTGTTTTTCGTAGCAGTCCAAGGGGTTGGTTTACTTTTGGACATGCTTCGTTTGCTCTGCTCTTCTTTTTCGGGCACATTTGGCATGGTGCTAGAACCTTGTTCAGAGATGTTTTTGCTGGTATCGACCCAGATTTGGATGCTCAAGTAGAATTTGGGGCATTCCAAAAACTTGGAGATCCAACTACAAAAAGACAGGTAGTCTGATAGAACATTCATTTGTTCCTTTTCGATTCGACTTTTTTTTGTTTTTGTTGTGATTTGAATCATTGCATTTTGTTTTACTCTTGTTCTTTCTTTTTCTTTATCCGGGAGATAATCCCCCTAAAACAGGTATGAAAGCTATAATTGTAAACCACGATCAAATCTATGGAAGCATTGGTTTATACATTCCTCTTAGTCTCGACTTTAGGAATTATTTTTTTCGCTATCTTTTTTAGAGAACCTCCTAAAGTTCCAACTAAAAAGACGAAATGATTTTTCATTATCTCAATTGAAGCAATGAGCCTCCAATATTGGGATATTGGGGGCTCATTACTTCAACTAGTCCCCATGTTCTTCGAATGGATCTCTTAGTTGTTGAGAGGGTTGCCCAAAAGCAGTATATAAGGCATACCCAGTAAAACTTACAATTAACCCAGATATAGAGATGGCAACTAGGGTTGCTGTTTCCATTATTATAGAATATCAAGACCACAATGGATCTATAGGGTAAGATCCTTTATTTACAGCGGAATGGTATACAAAGTCAACAAATCTCAATGAATAAAAAATAGGATTTATGGCTACACAAACCGTTGAGGGTAGTTCTAGATCTGGTCCAAGACGAACTGTTGTAGGGGATTTATTGAAACCATTGAATTCAGAATATGGTAAAGTAGCCCCGGGGTGGGGAACTACTCCTTTGATGGGTGTTGCAATGGCTCTATTTGCGATATTTCTCTCTATTATTTTAGAGATTTATAATTCGTCCATTTTACTGGACGAAATTTCGATTCGATGAATTAGATTTACAAGAATCGACTAACTAGCTTTTCAATAGAAAAAAAAGTTTAGCAGTTAGGTCTTTGATTTTTAGCCCATTCTATTTGGATTTGGTAGTTCGACCGTGAAACTTCTTTCTTTCTGTATTTCCGGAATATGAGTGTGTGACTTGTTAGAATTGATCCTATTGATAGTACAGAACATAAAATGGATCCGTCATCTTGATAGAGATGGCTTTACCCCGTCAGATATTTATTCTAGTATCTGGAGCACGGAATATAGAAAA